AGCGTTGGCTAGGTAAGCGTCCTGTAGTAAGAGGAGTCGTTATGAACCCTGTAGACCATCCCCATGGGGGTGGTGAAGGGAGGGCTCCAATTGGTAGAAAAAACCCCACAACCCCTTGGGGTTATCCTGCACTTGGAAAAAGAAGTAGAAAAAGGAATAAATATAGTGATAATTTTATTATTCGTCGACGTAGTAAATAGAATTAGTCTCTTCGTCTTTACATAAAAAAAAAAAAAATTTTAGGAGTAATTAACTGTGACACGTTCACTAAAAAAAAACCCTTTTGTAGCCAATCATTTATTACGAAAAATTGATAAGCTTAACACAAAAGCGGAAAAAGAAATAATAGTAACTTGGTCTCGGGCATCTACCATTATACCCACCATGATTGGACATACAATCGCTATCCATAATGGTAGGGAACACTTACCTATTTACATAACGGATCGTATGGTAGGTCATAAATTAGGAGAATTCGCACCAACTCTAAATTTTAGGGGACATGCAAAAAACGATAATAAATCTCGCCGTTAATTTTATTAATTATTAATAAACTAATTTTTAATAAAAAATAAAATAATAATAATATAATAAACGCTTATCATTTTTTAATCGGAGGTAAACTTTATGAAAAGAAAAAAGAGAAAAGATGATGTATATGCTTTAGGCCAATATATATCTATGTCGGCTCACAAAGCAAGAAGAGTAATTGACCAGATCCGCGGGCGTTCCTACGAAGAAACACTTATGATATTAGAACTCATGCCCTATCGTGCATGTTATCCCATTTTTAAATTGATTTATTCTGCAGCATCAAATGCTAGTCACAATAAAGGTTTCAACAAAGCTGATTTAGTCATTTTTAAAGCCGAAGTTAACAAAGGAACTACCATGAAAAAATTAAAACCTCAAGCCCGAGGACGTAGTTATCTGATAAAAAGACCGACTTGTCACATAACTATTGTATTAAAAGATATAACCTACTATGGAGACATAGAAGAATGTATACGAAGTTTATCTAAAACTAATCAACACAAAGTCTTGCTCAATCCAGCATTTGTCGAATACCTGGATTTTTTTTAAAGTAAGTATGATGGGGTAATATGGGACAAAAAATAAATCCACTTGGTTTCCGACTTGGTACAACCCAAAGTCATTATTCCCTTTGGTTTGCACAACCAAAAAACTATTCTGAAGGTCTACAAGAAGATCAAAAAATACGGGATTATATAAAAATTTTTGTACAAAAAAATACAAGAGCATCGTCAGGTGTCGAAGGAATTGCACGCATAGAAATTCAAAAAAGAATCGATCTGATACAGGTAATAATCTATATGGGATTCCCAAAGTTATTAATAGAAAATAGACCACGAGGAATCGAAGACCTAAAAATAAATTTACAAAAAGAATTAAATTGTGTGAGCCGAAAACTCAACATTGCTATTTCACGAATTGCAAAACCTTATGGGCACCCTAATATTCTTGCTGAATTTATAGCTGGCCAATTAAAGAATAGGGTATCATTTAGAAAAGCCATGAAAAAGGCTATCGAATTAACCGAACAAGCGGATACAAAAGGAATTCAAATACAAATAGCAGGCCGGATCGATGGAAAAGAAATTGCACGTATTGAATGGATAAGAGAGGGAAGAGTTCCCCTACAAACTATTCGCGCGAAAATTGATTATTGTGCCTATACCGTTCGAACTATTTATGGGGTATTAGGTATCAAAATTTGGATATTTATAGACGCAAAATAATAATAGGATTTTACTTGTCTTTCTTTTTAGGTTTAAGATTTAAGAATGGAACACAAAATAACAACTTTTTCCTTTTTTTACATCAAACTAGTTCTAATTTTAAATTTCACAAGGTTAAATAAAAATTTAATTCATCCTTTTTTGATCAAATTGCTATGCTTAGTGTGTGACTCGTTGGTTTTTACTATAATTAAGCCTAAATAAGCTAAGAACCCATAATATGAAGTATGAACTAATAATTAATACTGAATTAACTATAAAAACTAATAACCAACTCATCGCATCACATTATCTGGATCCAAAGAAACAGTCAAGATATGCTTTTTTAATCCTATCATTGCAGCAACTGAATTTTTTTAGCATAAAAAAAATCTGATGAATTTTAAGAAAAAAGGGATACGGATAAATGGAAAGGTGAGAGAAAGAAAAAAGGAATAATTAATATATATAAATATAAAAGATATATAATTCCGATATAATATGTTATGTAAGGTCTTTGAAACATATCATAAACGACAATAATGTAATAAAGCATTAATAAAGATTACCAAATAATTCTATGAGATGAATCTTTTCATAGAAAAATAATAAAAATCATATGAGCTTCAAGCCAAAAAAGACTAGGAGGGTTGGCTTAAGAACTACTTTCAGTAAGAGCTCCGTTGTCGAATTCAGTCCTAAGCATTAATCAAGAAGCGGTGGGAACGACGGAACCCATGAATACATAAGATTAAATTGAAAACGAATTCTGATTATTCAGTGGGAAGGATGGCGGAACGAACCATAAATCAATTCATATTTTATGAAAAATTATAAACTAACTCTACAATTGAAAAATAAACTGAAAGAGTAAATATTCGCCCGCGAAAATATATTTTAGATCATATATATATAAAATATTTACTAAAATTAATCCCTAAGAATCGCTTGATTCATTGATTCAGTGGATTATTCCGTGTATATCTTAATTATTCTTAATTTATAATTTTTAATTCGCGAGGAGCCGGATGAGAAGAAAATCTCATGTCCAGTTCTGTAGTAGAGATGGAATTACTAAAATAACCATCAACTATAACCCAAAAAGAACCAGATTCCGCAAACAACATCGAGGACGACTGAAGGGGATATCTTATCGCGGAAATAAAATTAGTTTTGGAAGATATGCTCTTCAGGCACTCGAACCCTCTTGGATCACATCTAGACAAATAGAAGCGGGGAGGCGAGCAATGACACGAAATGCGCGCCGTGGGGGAAAAATATGGGTACGTATTTTTCCAGACAAACCGGTTACACTAAGGCCTGCGGAAACCCGTATGGGTTCGGGGAAAGGATCTCCCGAATATTGGGTAGCTGTTGTCAAACCAGGTCGAATACTTTATGAAATAAGCGGGGTAGCAGAAAATATAGCCCGAAGGGCTGTCTCAATAGCGGCATCTAAAATGCCTATACGAACTCAATTTATTATTTCAGGATAGGAATGTAGAACCAAAGGAAATCGATCTTATTTTTGACAAACAATATTTATTTTTAATCCTTTGCAGTTATTTTTGCATTGAAAGAACAGATAAAAAAATATGATTCAACCTCAGACCTATTTGACTGTAGCAGACAACAGTGGAGCTAAAAAATTGATGTGTATTCGAATCATAGGAGCTAGCAATCGTCGATATGCTCGTATTGGCGATGTTATTGTTGCTGTGATCAAAGAAGCAATACCCAATTCGCCCTTAGAAAGATCAGAAGTAATAAGAGCTGTAATTGTACGTACCTGTAAAGAACTCAAACGGGACAACGGTATGATAATAAGATATGATGACAACGCTGCAGTTATCATTGATCAAGAAGGAAATCCAAAAGGAACTCGAGTTTTTGGCGCAATTGCCCGGGAATTGAGACAAAACTTTACTAAAATAGTTTCATTAGCTCCTGAGGTATTATAAGAACAAGAAATAGAATATTTGAATGAGATAGTAGACTATCTATCACGTATATATCTTTCGTTTAAAAATTTTTCATTTTGTAATTCATAACAGAAAATAAAAGAAAAAAGTAATAAAAAACAGAAAATAAAAGAAAAAAGTAATAAAAAACATGTTGATTATATAAAATTTTGGAGACACCGCGGATTTTAGTTCATTATGGGTAGGGACACTATTGCTGATATAATAACCTCAATACGAAATGCTGACATGAATAGAAAAGGAACAGTTCGAATAGCATCGACTAACATCACCGAAAACATTGTTAAAATACTTTTACGAGAAGGCTTTATTGAAAACGTGAGAAAACATCAAGAAGGAAACAAATACTTTTTGGTTTTAACTCTGCGACATAGAAGAAATAGGAAAGGCCCATATCGAAATACTTTATATTTAAAAAGAGTCAGTCGACCTGGTCTACGAATCTATTCTAACTCTCAAGGAATTCCTAGAATTTTAGGCGGAATAGGAATTGTAATTCTTTCTACCTCTCGCGGTATAATGACAGATCGGGAGGCTCGACGAGAAGGAGTTGGGGGAGAAATTTTATGTTATATATGGTAATCCCTCTAATATCTAAATTAAATAAAAAATTGCCTATAATTGTGAACAAAAAAGACAAAAGACAGGTTATCTAATATCTCTGCTCTATTAGTTGATACGTTAAGGAGGTTTTGCCTGGAATGAAAGAACAAAATCACTCACTAACGGTATGTTCTGCATTCGTTTAGATAATGAAGATCGGATTATAATTATAAATTATTTTTATTTCATTTCATAAAGGATACGACGTAATTCTATATGGAAAAACCTATCCCTTGGTAGGGTTAAAATTGAAATAAGCCTTTATGATTGAACCAGAGGTCATAGATAAATTTTAAAAACTCTGCACTAAGGATTCACACGATTAAGTGGTTTTTCAACCTCAACACTCCTTCTCTCGAGAGTACAATTCAAGATTTCAAATATCAAGAAACTTATTTTCTTCCACGAACTAGATTCAAAATTAAAAGTAAGGAATGACAAATATGAAAATAAGGGCTTCTGTTCGTAAAATTTGTGAAAAGTGTCGTCTGATCCGCAGACGGGGACGAATTATAGTAATTTGTTCTAACCCAAAACATAAACAACGACAGGGATAATACTTTAATTAAAGTATTAAAAGGTGCTGTCTTGAGTAATATAATGTAAAAAAAATGACGAATTTGTTTTGACATGAAATGGATATATCCATATATCTCTGACGCATATTTATGAAATGATAAAATATGGCAAAACCTATACCAAAAATTAGTTCACGTAGAAATGGACGTATTAGTTCACGTAAAAGTGCACGTAAAATACCAAAAGGCATTATCCATGTTCAAGCAAGTTTCAACAATACGATTATAACTGTTACAGATGTACGGGGTCGGGTTGTTTCCTGGGCTTCCGCGGGTACTTGTGGCTTTAAAGGTACAAAAAGGGGGACGCCATTTGCGGCTCAAACCGCGGCCGGAAATGCTATTCGTACAGTGGTGGAACAGGGCATGCAACGAGCAGAAGTCATGATAAAGGGTCCCGGTCTCGGAAGAGATGCAGCATTACGAGCTATTCGTCGAAGCGGTATATTATTAAGTTTCGTGCGGGACGTAACCCCTATGCCACATAATGGCTGTAGGCCTCCTAAAAAAAGACGTGTGTAAAAAAAAGCATTGAAGAAATTTCAAGAGAAATAAACGATTCAAAGATATTTATAATATTCCTATGGTTCGAGAGAAAATAAGAGTATCGACTCGGACACTGCAGTGGAAGTGTGTTGAATCAAGAACAGATAGTAAATGTCTTTATTATGGGCGCTTTATTCTCTCTCCACTTCTGAAAGGGCAAGCTGACACAATCGGCATTGCAATGCGAAGAGCTTTACTTGGAGAAATGGAAGGAACATTTATTACACGCGCAAAATCTGAGAAAATACCACATGAATACTCTACCATCGTAGGTATTAAAGAATCAGTCCATGACATTTTAATGAATTTGAAAGAAATCATATTGAGAAGTAATCTATATGGAACTTGTGAAGCATCCATTTGTGTTAGGGGCCCTAGATGCATAACTGCTCAAGATATCATCTTGCCGCCGTATGTAGAAATAGTTGACAATACACAACATATAGCTAGCTTGACGGAACCAATTGATTTGTGTATTGGATTACAACTCGAGCGAAATCGAGGATATCATATTAAAGCGCCCAATAACTTTCAAGACGGAAGTTATCCTATAGATGCTCTATTCATGCCTGTTCGAAACGTGAATCATAGTATTCATTCTTATGGGAATGGGAATGAAAAACAAGAAATACTTTTTCTCGAAATATGGACAAATGGCAGTTTAACTCCGAAAGAAGCACTTTATGAAGCCTCCCGGAATTTAATTGATTTATTGATTCCTTTTCTACATGAGGAAGAAGAAAATTTACATTTAGCGGATAATCAAAAAAAAGTTTCTTTACCACTTTTTACCTTTCACGATAGATTGACTCAACTCATAAAAAAAAAATAGTATTAAAATATATTTTTATTGACCAGTTAGAATTGCCACCTAGGATCTACAATTGCCTAAAAAAGTCCAATATACATATATACAAACATTAGCAGACCTTTTTAATATTTGAATAACAGTCAAGAAGATCTTATTAAAATTGAACATTTTGACATAGACAACGTAAAAAAAATATTGGACACTCTTGAAAAACATTTTTGAATTGATTTACATTTAATAAAAACGAAAAATAAAAGATGCAATAAAAAAAAAAATAAGAATGAATTGAATTTTACATAAGAAATAAAGAATTTAATTGAATAGATAGATGTATCTAGGGAAAATTCACCTTGAAGCGACTATTCCCTAGATACACATGTTGTGCTATTTCACAATTGAATCAATTTAAAAAAGACCTAAAGTTAGAGATTTATCAATAGGTAATGTTGCTCCAATACCTAACCAAAGGGCCACCGCGGTACCAACCAAAAAGACAGTTGTAGCTACTGGACGACGAAATGGATTTTGGAATTTATTAACATTCTCTAAAAAAGGAACTGTTAATAATCCCGCAGGTACTGAAACCATTAAAAGAACGCCTAATAACTTATTTGGTACTGTACGAAGTATTTGAAATACGGGAAAAAAATACCATTCAGGTAATATTTCCAAAGGGGTTGCAAATGGATCCGCTGGCTCACCAATCATTGATGGTTCTAAAACCGCTAAGCCTACGTTACATGCAATAGTACCGAAAATTACGACGGGAAAAATATATAAAAGATCATTAGGCCATGCGGGCTCTCCATAATAATTATGACCCATCCCTTTTGCCAATTTAGCCCTTAATACGGGATCATTCAAGTCCGGTTTTTTTGTTATTAGGATAGGTGAATCATTATTATTTTATTATATATAGATATTCAATTCATCCCCCGAAAGAGCCGGACATGCTGATTTTTCATCATCCGGCTCGAGCAAAAATAAAAACAAACGAACGAATCCAAAATAAATCTCTTCTTAGCCATATGAATTATTATTTGGGAAGGATTTCCGTTCTTACAAATAAATGCTCAAGACCCAAGTAGGCTTACATCATGATCAAATGCTTTCTGGGTAGTCTCATCCCTTGTGGTTGGTTTTTATCTCCAAAATTTTTTAAGATTTTATTATATAATAAAATCTTAAATTTAAAAATAAAGGGTTTACTTGTTACTAATATAGCCTAGCCTCTATTGTTCTTTAGATCCCTTGTTTCACTCCGATAGTATCATAGATCAGGTCAATGCAGAGGAAATGGATGCATTTCAATACTATTCAAATAATATAATAGTTAATATAAAAAATAATTAATAATCATTTAATTTAGTTATTAGTTATATTATTATTATATATACTTTAATTAAGAAAAAAGATAAAAAAATTTCATTATATTACCCAAAATCACACATTCGACTGGATCTTACGGAGCCCGTTCATGCCTGACATGATTCAGGGTTGATCATAGAATAAATTCTCTTCACACGAACCAGCCTATCCTCTGTATAGAACTTACTTATACAGTGGTTGGACAAAAGACACATTGGATTATGAATTACAATGTGGCAGTAAAGAGCCATATACCTGCACAGCCTAATCAATAGTTCAAGTCACACACTCCCATAATCCATTTTTTTTTTTCGGAGAATTACCTTCAACTAGTGTATGTTAAATAATTAAATACAATATTAGGGAGTTGAAGGAAAATGTCCAAATACATGGATTATTGAAAACAATAATCCATACATGTAGCAATGAAATACTGTTCTTATCCCCCTCAAAAAAATGATAAATTAAAAATATCTATGATATACCCCTTTTTCTATAAAGGTTTCTATAAAGGACCAGAAATACCTTGTTTACGTATCATTAAAAAATGCATTAACATAAATACGGCAGTAAGAAGAGGCAATACAAAAGTATGTAAACTATAAAAACGGGTCAAAGTGGATTGTCCCACACTAGCACTTCCACGCAATAACTCTACCAAAGGCGATCCTACTACAGGAATAGCGTCAGGTACACCTGTTACAATTTTGACTGCCCAATAACCAATTTGGTCCCGAGGTAAGGAATAACCAGTTACACCAAAAGATGCGGTCAATACAGCCAGAACCACGCCTGTAACCCAAGTCAATTCGCGAGGTTTTTTAAAGCCACCGGTAAGATACACACGAAATACATGCAGGATCATCATTAGAACCATCATACTTGCCGACCACCGATGAACTGATCGTATTAACCAACCAAAATTAGCTTCCGTCATTATATATTGAACAGAAGCGAAAGCCTCCGTAACAGTTGGGCGATAGTAAAAAGTCATAGCAAACCCCGTAGCTACTTGTACTAAAAAACAAGTAAGCGTAATTCCTCCTAGACAATAAAAAATGTTTACATGCGGAGGAACATATTTACTAGTTATATCATCCGCAATCGCCTGAATCTCGAGGCGTTCTTCGAACCAATCATAGACTTTATTGAGATAGGTAAAGCGCTAAAAGCCCCCCTCTAAGAACCGTATATGAGAATTTTATCTCGTACGGCTCAAGCAAACACACCCAAATAAAGGTTAAAGCTTCTTAATCTCTTTATTTTTTATTTTCGGAAGATGTGAAGGAATATAAATCTGAAAGTAAAGTTTTTGTTTTTGGGGCGATAATGCCAATATATCAAGTCGGCTCATCCATCTTTCTGTTAATTGTTACTACTGGCCTCTTGAATATTCTCTTTTCCTATTTTTTATCTTTGTTTTTTATTTTTATGTGGCTTTTTTATCAGTGATAGGCATTTTTCTTGTTAAGACCCTATGAATTGATTGAAACCCCAGATTCATACTATAACCACGATAACTCCGAAAAACCTAAAAGCTAATCCCAAAGATTCCTTGAGTAAGAACCATTGGATCATCACTTATTCAATCAATAGAAGAGGTATAAAAAAAAAAAGAAATTGTCTGTTTATTCTTTATTTTTTTATTATTTTTAATAAAAAGAATAAAAATATTTCAATTTTTTTGAAAAGCAAAAATTTGATTGAATCCGATCGCGAGGTCTGAATATTAAAAAAATATGAATCATAGTTTAAAGATTTCTTTATCTATATCTATTTTAGATATTCCGTGTTTCAGATACAAAAAATATATCCGACGAATGAGAACCATCTCTATCAAGATAAGATGACAGACCCCTTCTCTGTACTATCAATAGGATCAACTATAACAAGTCACACACTCATATTCCGGAAATACAGAAAGAAAGAAATTCCACGATCGAACTACCAAAAAAGGGCGTTAAAAATACAAAGCGTAGCCCTAAAAATAAAATGCACTTTTTATTGAGTGGATTTAATTCATTGAAATTCCATCCAATAAAACGGAAGAGTTATAAATTTCCAAAATAATACATAGGAATATTGCAAATAAAGCCATTGCAACTCCCATCAAAGGAGTAGTTCCCCATCCAGGAGCTACTTTACCATATTCCGAATTCAACGGTTTCAATAAAACCCCTACGGTAGTTGGTTTTGGACGAGATCTAGAACTACCCTCAATGGTTTGTGTAGCCATAAATCCTATTTTTTTTTTTGAGATCTGTTGACTTTGTATACCATTCCATTGTAAATAAATGATTTTATCATAGATCCATTGGGGTCTTTAAATTATATAATAATGGAAACAGCAACCCTAGTCGCCATCTTTATATCTGGTTTACTTGTAAGTTTTACTGGGTATGCCTTATATACCGCTTTTGGGCAACCCTCTCAACAATTAAGAGATCCTTTCGAGGAACACGGGGACTAGTTGAAGTAATGAGCCTTCTAATATTAGATGATATTATCTGATATGATATTAGAAGGCTCATTACTTCAATTAAGCTAATGAAAAATTATTTCACCTTTTTAGTTGGAACTTTAGGGGGTTCCCGAAAAAAGATAGCGAAAAAAATGATTCCTAGAGTCGAGACTAATAAAAATGTATAAACCAATGCTTCCATAGATTTGATTGTGGTTTACAATTATAGCTTCCATACCTGTTTACTCGAGATTATTTTCTCGATAATGATAAAAAGTCAAAACAAAAAAAGGGCGGCGATTTCAATCAAGATTTTTTAGTATCCTATATCAAATCACACCAAAAATATAGGAAAAATCTTCTATTAGACTCCTTGTCTTCTTGTAGTGGGATCCCCAAGTTTTTGGAATGCTCCAAATTCCACCTGAGCATCCAAATCGGGGTCAATACCGGCAAAAACATCTCTGAACAAAGTTCTAGCCCCATGCCAAATGTGTCCAAAGAAGAAGAGTAAGGCAAAAGAAGCATGTCCAAAAGTAAACCAACCCCTTGGACTACTGCGAAAAACACCATCAGATTTCAAAGTAGCGCGGTCTAATTCGAAAATTTCACCCAATTGAGCACGCCTAGCATATTTTTTGACAGTAGCGGGATCGCTATAACTGACTCCGTTGAGTTCACCACCATAGAACTCAACAGTTACACCTACTTGTTCAACGCTATACTTAGATTCCGCTCTTCGAAAAGGAACGTCAGCTCTAACAATTCCGTCCCCATCTATCAAAACGACCGGAAATGTTTCAAAAAATGTAGGCATACGGCGTACAAAAAGTTCACGTCCGTCTTTATCTCTAAAAATGGGGTGTCCTAACCATCCAACAGCTATTCCATCGCCATTGTCCATGGAGCCCGCTCTAAATAATCCCCCTTTTGCCGGATTATTACCGATGTAATCATAAAAAGCTAATTTCTCAGGAATTTTTGCCCAAGCTTCAGATAAACTTTGATTTTCCGATAGCCCAGCACTTACTCTTCGGTATATTTCTTGCTGAAAGTATCCCTGATCCCATTGATAACGAGTGGGACCAAATAATTCGATCGGAGTAGTTGCTGAACCATACCACATAGTTCCAGCAACAACAAAAGCTGCAAAAAAGACAGCAGCAATACTACTAGAAAGAACGGTTTCAATATTGCCCATACGTAATCCTTTGTATAGACGTTGAGGCGGACGGACACTAAGATGGAATAAACCTGCTAATATGCCTAATGTCCCTGCTGCAATATGATGAGAGGCTATTCCTCCTGGAACAAAAGGATCAAAACCTTCGACACCCCATGCCGGACTTATAGGTTGTACTTTTCCAGTTAGTCCATAAGGGTCGGATACCCAGATTCCGGGACCATACAAGCCTGTTACATGAAATGCGCCAAAACCAAAACAAGCCACTCCGGAAAGAAATAAATGAATTCCAAAAATCTTAGGCAAATCCAAAGAAGGTTTTCCTGTACGTTCATCAGAAAATATTTCTAGATCCCAATACACCCAATGCCAAATAGCTGCTAAAAAGCACAAACCAGAAAACACAATATGTGCTCCGGCCACACCTTCATAACTCCAAATACCCGGATCCGTTATAGTCCCTCCTGTAATACTCCAACCGCCCCATGAATTGGTTATTCCTAAACGAGTCATGAAAGGTATAACGAACATACCCTGTCTCCACATTGGATCAAGAACGGGATCAGAAGGATCAAAAACGGCTAATTCATATAGAGCCATCGAACCAGCCCAACCGGCAACCAGAGCTGTATGCATTATATGGACAGAAATCAACCGGCCGGGATCATTCAATACGACAGTATGAACACGATACCAAGGCAAACCCATGGAAATACCCCTTTAACTCAAAAAAAAATGACACTATGTAACTTTATTGCATTAGAAAAGACTGTGATTATGCAATGTACCCCTTTTGTTCAATGGATTATCTCGGAACAAGGGTTCATATTTGTTCTATTTTGGTGGTAATAATAGAACAATTATATTTGTAGGAACAAAGAGAAACAAATCTATTCTATATCCGATAAGTATCAATACGCAATGGGAAGTTGATACCATCTTGTATCCATAAATACTTTGTTACTTGATGATTATTGGAAGGTTATATTCCTAAGAAATTTCCCTTATTTATTCTATCCTGTCTTCATTTTAAACTAAACTTTTATGATCTATACATAACATATGATATCAAGGTTGAGATTATGAAGATAATAATTCTATTATTACGTTTCCACATCAAAGTGAACCATAATACTTAATTTTTATTTTATTTAATGCCTGTTGGTGTTCCAAAAGTTCCCTTTCGAAGTCCTGGAGAGGAAGATGCATCTTGGGTTGACGTATAGTGTGACTTGTGAGATATATTGGGTCATATGGGATTTCCCCGTTCTCTCTCCCGATTGAGATATCCTCCCTTTCGCCTAAGAAAGATTGATTGAATCATAATAAATATAAATTTGGAGCGTGAAAGGCAATTCGATCCTGTTTTGAGTTTTAGGAGGATTCAGATTAACATTATCAATTAGAATAATTTATGGTTGGCTCGGTTGGACAAAAAAATGAAGTATCCAGGCTCCGTTTATCAAAAACCCAATTGAAATTGGGAATATATTCAAGATTATTACTTGTATTATACATTTTATTTACGTTAACTTTGAACTAACTGTTTTGATTTTAAATATAAAATATTTATAGAATAAGCAAATGGTATTTTTTTCTTAATCACTCGAAAAAAAAAATTAAAAATATGTTGAATATTAAATTTGACGAAAGAAAAGATAAAAAAACAAATGTGGTATTGGAAAAATTTGTCCTATATGTGCAAATCAAAATCGGGGAGATCTTTACCCGGAGTAGAGCATAAACCTAAAAGAATTAATTAAAAAGGCCCATTCAAGAACAAGAAAATGACATCGTGATTAGGATTGGATCTCGAGGAACTGATACATCAATGAAAAGGAAGTTCGATAAGTTTAGTAAATTATATTTTTTTTAGTCGAGTTTTTTATAATTTTGAAAACCTATACCAAAATTAAAAACGAATCTAATCTACACATTGATTTTTTTCACAATTTTTTTGAACCGTATGCATAAAAAGGTGCATGTACGGTTTCTAAGGGATGAAATTTTATCCTAATCAACCGACTTTATCGAGAAAGATTGCTTTTTTTAGGCCAAGAGGTTGATAGCGAGATCTCGAATCAACTTATTGGTCTTATGGTATATCTCAGTATCGAGGATGATACCAAAGATTTGTATTTGTTTATTAATTCTCCTGGCGGCTGGGTAATATCTGGTGTAGCTATTTATGATACTATGCAATTTGTGCGACCAGATGTACATACAATATGTATGGGGTTAGCTGCTTCAATGGGATCGTTTATACTGGTCGGAGGAGAAATTACCAAACGTTTAGCATTCCCTCACGCTTGGCGCCAATGAGTTTTTTATTTGAGAGAAAAAAGAATACTATGCCTTCACCATATTAAAAATGAAGTAATAATAGCATGGCACTTTGAATTCGATATGAGAAAAAATTTTCTCTTTTTTATTCTCATTAGATTCTGTATCGAAGGGGTAGTATGAGATGAATAATATTCCCTATTTTTTTTATTGGGAGTCCGTTTCAGTGTCACAAACCTTTTTCATAAAAAATTTTTAAAAAGTTTGAAAGAGTACAAAAAAGTATTTTTTCAAAGTCTTTTTTCCTTGTTTTTTTTTTTATTTTTTTTTTTCGGATAAAAAAGAAACTTTGGGATTGCTGAATTATAGACGAAATAAAGATAAAGCAACGGAGCCACCGTAGTATTTTAAAACTCCTCCGAAAAGAAGGGTGGTAATTGGATCATTTACTGATCGGAATCAGATCGATCCTTTTTTTGTTTCTTTAACGGAAAAAGTAAATTCCATTGTAAAGCCGTATGCAATGCGAAAAAAATGCACGTACGGTTGTTCAATTCTATTCTATAATATAATAATAATAAAATAGATTTTTCTATTTTTCTCGTCGCGCGAGATATAAGAACTCCCTTTAAGGTATACATACCATCAGGGTAATGATTCATCAACCTGCTAGTTCTTTTTACGAGGCTCAAACGGGAGAATTTATCTTGGAAGCGGAAGAACTTTTGAAATTGCGCGAAACACTCACAAGGGTTTATGTACAAAGAACGGGCAAACCCATATGGGTTGTATCCGAAGATATGGAAAGGGATGTTTTTATGTCAGCAGCAGAAGCCCAAGCTCATGGAATTGTTGATCTTGTAGGGGTCGACTAAATAAAATAGTTAAATATTTTATTTAGTTTTTAATTTTATCTTATCACTGGGTTTATCTTAATCTTAAGATTCTATTAACTAGAAATCCATTCGGTTAGGATTAATCTAAACCAGCTCATTATGTATATAATTCAGCATGCCAACTATTAAACAACTTATTAGAAACACAAGACAGCCAATCAGAAATGTCACGAAATCCCCCGCTCTTCGGGGATGTCCTCAGCGCCGAGGAACATGTACTAGGGTGTATGTGTGACTCGTTCAGATTATGACCTGGAACAAAAGCAAATGAAAATCAAAAATTTTTCCAGTATCAATGATCCATACGGATGAATAGGATAAAATGGAAAAACTCAAGTGACTCTCTAAAAAAAAAGATCTTTTCATCTATTGTGTATGAAATTTATGGTTTATATTAGTGTAAAGCCAAAAAAATTTCCCATTGGTAGCGTTAACGTTATCCATTTAGCGGAGAATCCCTTTATATTAAGAGAAAAAAAAAAAAATGTTCCCTTTATTTGTAAGAACGGACTATTAGGGTCAGCTATCCAGCTAACTTTCAAAATGAAATACCGTTACTGTATAGGTGAATCTAATTGTGAAAGACCCATTACTGGATAATTCATGGGTAGAGCCAAAAAAAGTTTGAACTGTACAAGTTATCAATAGATAGAAATGAAGTTAAAGTAAAGGAGCTCCGGTGTATAGAGAGGACCTGACCGTTTAAGAAAGAACCATAGAAACGAAGGAACCCACTATATTCCTTTTTATTTATCTAGATTAAAATAGAATTATAAATTTATATTTATTGACTTTTCTTTGATACATTAATAAAAATTTTTAGTTTTTTGTCTTGTTTCAAGACGAAATGTCGAAAAAAAGTGGTCGGGAAGGTTATAGCAGCAAAAGCCATTGGGATTTTTTTTTATACATTGGAACAATCCGTTTTGTTATTAATAGCCCAGGAGGGTAGAAAAGAATAACTCAACGAAAAAAAATCAATTAGTTATTCATCAAAGTTTCATTTACATTTATTCAATGACTAGAGTTACACGAGGATATATAGCTCGGAGACGTAGAACAAAAATGCGTTTGTTTGCATCAACCTTTCGAGGGGCTCATTCAAGACTTACTCGAACCATTGCTCAGCAGAAAATAAGAGCTTTAGTTTCGGCTCATAGGGATAGAGGTAGGCAAAAGAGAGATTTTCGGCGTTTATGGATCACTCGGATAAACGCAGTAATTCGCGAAAACAGGGTATGCTATAATTATAGCAAATTTATAAATGATCTGTCCAAGAGACAGTTGCTTCTTAATCGTAAAGTACTTGCACAAATAGCTATATTAAATATAAATTGTCTTTATATGATTTCAAATGAAATCATAAAAAAAGAAGATTGGAAAGAATGCCCCGAAAATGTTTAAATGAAATTCCCCGGAGTTTATTCTCCGGGAGTATAGAGTATAAATTAGTCTGATAAAATACGATAAATAAATAAAAATCAACAAATCCATTCAAAATTAAAAGATTTTTCCGATTTTTTTTACGTTACGATACGATAAAAAATAAGGAGTATCGGGTTTTTATATAATTTATAACAAAGCCGCAATCCATATTTGAGTTCATATTCCTTTTTTGATTCAATTCAATTTTTATCAATTAAATAAAGAAAAAGCATATTATTTTTATTTTTTTTTGGTTCTAAAACTATTAGTTCTAGTAGTCGACTCATTTCTTTCAAATTGTTTCTCATTATTAAGAAAAGGTAACAACGATAAAATACGAGCTTGTTTTATAGCAATAGTAATTAATCGTTGTTGTTTCAAGGTTAATCTATTTACTCGCCTGGATAATATTTTTCCTTGTTCACTAATAAATCGACTAATTAAACTCATGTTTCTATAATCAATTCGATCCCCCGGTTGGATCGGGGGCAAACGCCTACGAAAAGATCGCTTAGATTTAATAAAGGGTCGCTTGGATTTATCCATAGTTTGTTTAATTTCTGCCTTATACCAAAAATCCTACTTCGTATTAAAAATTTTTTTAGGTCCAGTCGAAATAGGATTAGGTTTGTTTATTTATCTTTATATTTATTTTTAAATTCTTATACTTATATATAAATAAAAAAAAATAAAAAAATAGTAAATAATATATATAATATATAATGAAAAAAGTTTTGTCCCCTTCATTGAATTAAAAGGAGGATAGCCAGACGTTCGGTTCGATCTTTTTTATTTCTTTATCTCTCCATGAATTGTATGTTTGTAACAATAGGGACAGAATTTTCTAAATTCTAACCGATTAGGTGTATTGTGTCGATTCTTTTGAGTAATATATCTGGAAACGCCCCTTGATTCCTTATTAACACTCTTTCGAACACAACTATTACATTCCAAAATAACTTTTACTCGGACATCTTTCCCCTTAGCCATGAACCTCCTTTTTATTTTTGGGATTTTAAATTCAAACAAATTTTTTTCGACCCGAAGTGAAGAAGAAAGGAAATAAAAAATATAGATATAGATGTTGCTAACTCAAAATACAATTAAAACGAGTTCATTGCAATCAATAGAGTAATAATAAAGAGTATATAAATTAAGAAATAGATAGTATGTAATCAAACTCAAAAATTTTCTAACTATATTTCTACTCACAGTATTTTTTTAAAGTCTCGTGTATAATACTCTTATGCTAAACCCACCTTGTTATTTGTATCCCCCCCTTTTAATTGCCCTTTTATTTTAAAATAAAAGGGCAATTAAAGAAGAAAAGTAGATTCAACTTCACCCCAACCTGAGTTCAGACTCGAAGGAAAAAAAATAAGGGGGTATTAGTCACAGAAAATGGCTTCTTTCTCTAATCTTCATTACCCCGTTACCGTGTTAATAACTAGAATGAAAAAAAAGGAAATGTCAACGCATCGGGGAAAAAGCGATTGATTTCTATTAATAGACCAGCTAAAGACCCAAACCATAGAGTACTTAGTACCGGTGCTACGGAAAGATATGTTTTTAGATCTCGCATTGAAAACCCTCCTTCTTAAATTAAAAATTTTTAAAGTTTAAAG